GATGGACAAAAAACCAGAGCTCTCATTCAAAATTCTCTTGCTTCATCCTCCCAGAAGAAGAAGAAATTGCCAGAACATTTGATTCTTTACTCATCCCAATATAAAGGATTAGTCAAGCAAATAATAAATCGTCGTCGGGTTGGTTTGAAAATCGAAGAGTTGCGAGTTGTAGAATATTATTCCCGTCAAACTTGAGCCTAACTAAAAGAACAAAGGTTCGGAAATTTTGGCCCCTTTTTTTCAACAAAGTAAATCGACCTAAGATAGGGGGGGTTTCCCCGTTATGTATCATAAACGGATCGGCGGGGATATTTTACTTCCTTGGCCGATCTTTCCAGAATGAGTAATCGAGAATCTATATCAAAATCAAAAAAAGATCGACTTGCTGGAAGTATTCGTTGTTATTTGATTTGATACAGTGTGGTCACTAAGGTTCGTGAATTCCGTGAAGGGACGGAAAGAGAGGGATTCGAACCCTCGGTAAACAAAAGCCTACATAGCAGTTCCAATGCTACGCCTTGGACCGCTCGGCCATCTCTCCTACAAAATCAGATGTTCTGATTATGGCCTAGAAACCGAGTGAATCGCGAGTTATTCCTATTATTGCAGTATAGATCTGACGCATCAATGCGAACAATTTGAAATAGCAAAATAGAAAACTTTTTTCTCAAAGTTAAAGAAAGATTCGTGGCTCGGGGGAGAAACATGCATTTTTTTCGTCTTTTTTGTGTGATTTTGTACTGTACAATTCCTTTGTTTGTGGGATTCTTTTCCCACGAGGGGTAATGAGAAGAATTAGGGAGTGGATTGTGAACGATGCCTAGATCACGGATAAATGGAAATTTTATTGATAAGACCTCTTCAATTGTAGCCACTATCTTATTACGAATAATTCCGACAACTTCAGGAGAAAAAGAGGCATTTACCTATTACAGAGATGGTGCGATTTGATTTTTTTTTTTTTATTTCTTTACTATTCTCAGTCTTACGAGCGAGAAAGGCGCAGGATTCGGGATAGAACTAAAAAAGATTATTCTATTAGTATATTAAATTAAAACAAACCTGAAAGAAACCTATGCTTCGTGAAGGTGAAGTTTGGAAATCGAACAATTCCTTCTATCGTGTATCCCCGAGTGATCCAGCCTCAGATGCTTGCATTTTCCATTTAAGTATTGAGCGAAAGGTTCCACCTATAGGTTCTTACAAGTCAATTTTACTCCACTAATACCAATAGGCGGCATAGAGGAAGAAGCACTACACCTAGGAATCAACAACACGAAAACTTTAGTTAGAACTTACCCCCTTTCCTTATCGGGATCGGGACTAACAAACAAAAGTGGTTGGGACAACAAACATCCATCTCGTTCGTACTTTGGATACCCGTAGAACCATCGAAGTCCGTTGAAGTGACTCATTCCTGGAAATAGGGGGCGTTGAGGACAAAGAAATTGTTGGAGTTACCTTTTCTATCTACTACCAATACGCTGGATGTTAAGAAAAGGCCTCTTGCAGGAAGGCTGGCTAGAGATTTCTTGTAAAAATACTAGTCCCTGTCAGTTCATAATGAGAATCTTGCAATATCTTTTTTTTGGATTCCATCGATTCTTATCATTCATTATGCACAGAAGGGAGGAGCCGTATGAGATTGAAATCTCACGTACGGTTCTGGAACGGGGATTATTTGAATAGAATGAACAACCGTAACGGATGTCAGCTCAATCCGAAGGAAATTATGCGGAAGCTTTACAGAATTATTATGAAGCTACGCGACTCGAAATTGATCCCTATGATCGAAGTTATATACTTTATAACATAGGCCTTATCCACACAAGCAACGGAGAACATACGAAAGCTTTGGAATATTATTTCCGGGCACTCGAACGAAACCCATTCTTACCACAAGCTTTTAATAATATGGCCGTGATCTGTCATTACGTGCGACTATCTCCACTATAGAAAGAGGGAAAGAAAGATCCAATCCGCCAGTAAATACTAGAACGAAAATAGGCTTTCTACATATTTATCGTACAAAGCAACGATTTTTATTAGCTGTAGCAAAGAAAGAGACTTCATAGAAGCCAAAATAGGAAGAAATAGATATGCCTATAAGACTAGATTCTATGGATAAAAACTCTAATTGATGGGGGAAGCGCCGTAAAGATCAATTAGCGAGGGTTTGGGCCGATACAATAAGAACTGCTTACTTATGTCATGATATGAGATAAAAGTTAGGAATTCACTTATGTAATAGAGTCGATCCACTAAGGTATGCAGCAGCGGTGTAGTATCAGATCCCAAAGAGAGTAAGCCCTTTCTTTCTTATGGAGGAAAGAAAGTCTTTTTCAAAGATTCTATATTAAATAAATTTCGATATGAAATCGAGATAGTTACCTTTCAGAAAATGCTAATGATAGCAGAGATGTCTATGCTTCATTTTTCTGAAGGTGGGAGAAAAGAGAAAACTGAATTCGAAATGAAATCTAAATTCACGTTTGAAGCT